AATGAAGTGCCTGACCTGAAAGGATTATTTTGATAGAATAAATTATGTAAATTTTTACCTTCATTATAATTACATTTAATAGAATTAAACTATTTCCAAAAATATCAAAAACTTTTATACATCATATACTAAAATGTACCCTTCTCAAAAAGATAAGCTAATAAAGCTATTAGGTTCATACCCTGAATATAAAGGTTTTAATCCTTTTTTTTTTAATAATCAATACTTATAAATTAATTTTCATATTAACATTATTTATAGGAACAATAATCTCAATTTCATCTTATACATGATTAGGAACTTGAATAGGTTTAGAAATTAATCTATTATCCTTTATTCCATTATTAAAATCTAAAAATAATTCTTATTCAACTGAATCCTCAATTAAATACTTTCTAGTACAAACGTTAGCCTCAACAATTTTCTTGTTTTCAATTTTAATAATTATAATAACAAATAATTTAATTAGTGATATTTTAAATATCAATATATTTATAATAATAATAATTAATTCATCTCTTTTATTAAAGATGGGAGCTGCCCCCTTCCATTTTTGATTTCCTGAAATTATTGAAGGAATAAATTGAATGAATAGTCTAGTTTTAATAACATGACAAAAAATTGCACCAATAATATTATTATCATATACAATTAAATATTCTAATTATATTATCTTTATTATTATTATATCAACTTTAATTGGAAGAATCGGAGGATTAAATCAAACTAGATTACGTAAAATTATAGCCTATTCTTCAATTAATCATTTAGGATGAATAGTAAGATCATTTTTAAATAGAGAAATAATTTGAATTTTATATTTCTCTATATACTCATTTATTTCATTAACATTAATTTATATAATAAATTATTTTAAAATTTTTCATTTAAAACAAATATATTCTTTTATAAATAAAAATCCAATTATTAAATTTACTTTATTGTTAAATTTACTTTCTTTAGGGGGATTACCCCCCTTTTTAGGATTTTTACCAAAATGAATATTAATTCAATATTTAAGTAATAATTATATATATTTATTATTTTTTATAATTATAATAACTTTAATTACTTTATTCTTTTATTTACGAATTGCATACACAAGTTTAATTTTATCTCATAATGAACTTAACTATAATATTCTCATAAATTCAAATATAAAAACAAATATAATTATAGCAATTTTATCGTTTATTTCAATTAATGGTTTAATTTTATGTACAATCTTTTTCAATTTGTATTAAAAAGGATTTAAGTTAAACCCCAAAACTAATAGCCTTCAAAGCTGTAAATAAAGATTACTGCTTTAAGCCTTAGGCTAAAGTTAAACTTCATGAATAGATATAAGTTTCAAAAATTATATTTTATCTTTAAATTTGCAATTTAATATTTTATTTTAAACTATAAAACTTTAAATGGTAAAAGAAATTAAAATTTCCTAAATAAATTTACAGTTTATTACCTAATAACTCAGCCATTTTACCGCGACAATGATTATTTTCAACAAACCATAAGGATATTGGTACATTATATTTTATTTTTGGAGCATGATCAGGAATAGTAGGGACTTCACTAAGTATACTAATTCGAGCTGAATTGGGAAATCCTGGAGCATTAATTGGTGATGATCAAATTTATAATGTTATTGTAACTGCTCATGCATTTATTATGATTTTTTTTATAGTAATGCCTATTATAATTGGAGGATTTGGAAATTGATTAGTTCCTCTAATATTAGGGGCTCCTGATATAGCCTTTCCTCGAATAAATAATATAAGTTTTTGATTACTTCCTCCTTCACTAACACTTCTCTTAATGAGAAGAATAGTAGAAAGAGGAGCTGGTACCGGATGAACAGTTTACCCACCCCTCTCATCTGGTATTGCCCATGCCGGAGCCTCAGTTGATTTAGCTATTTTTAGTCTACATTTAGCAGGAGTATCTTCAATTTTAGGGGCTGTAAATTTTATTACAACAATTATCAATATACGATCAATTGGTATAACTTTTGATCGAATACCTTTATTTGTATGATCAGTAGGAATTACTGCTTTACTATTACTTTTATCATTACCAGTATTGGCTGGAGCTATCACAATATTATTAACAGATCGAAATTTAAATACTTCATTTTTTGACCCTGCAGGAGGAGGAGATCCTATTTTATACCAACATTTATTTTGATTTTTCGGTCACCCTGAAGTTTATATTTTAATTTTACCAGGATTTGGAATAATTTCTCATATTATTAGCCAAGAAAGAGGGAAAAAGGAAACCTTTGGTTCATTAGGAATAATTTATGCTATATTAGCTATTGGATTATTAGGATTTGTAGTCTGAGCTCACCATATATTTACAGTTGGAATAGATGTTGATACTCGAGCTTATTTTACTTCAGCTACAATAATTATTGCTGTCCCGACTGGAATTAAAATTTTTTCTTGATTAGCAACACTTCATGGAGCTCAAATATCTTATAGTCCTGCATTACTATGAGCTTTAGGATTTGTATTTTTATTCACCGTAGGTGGTCTAACTGGAGTAGTATTAGCTAATTCATCTATTGATATTATTCTTCACGATACATATTATGTTGTTGCCCATTTTCATTATGTGTTATCTATAGGAGCTGTATTTGCAATTATAGCTGGATTTATTCAATGATTCCCTTTATTTACAGGATTAAGAATAAATGATAACTTATTAAAAATTCAATTCATTATTATATTTATTGGGGTAAATTTAACATTTTTCCCTCAACATTTTTTAGGACTAAATGGTATACCACGACGATATTCAGATTATCCTGATGCATATACATCATGAAATATTGTTTCATCAATTGGTTCTACAATTTCTTTTATTGGAGTACTTTTATTAATTTATATTATTTGAGAAAGCTTTGTCTCTCAACGTTTAGTAATTTTCTCAAACCAAATATCAACTTCTATTGAATGATTTCAAAATTATCCTCCAGCTGAACATAGATATTCTGAACTACCGATACTATCTAATTTCTAATATGGCAGATTAGTGCAATGAATTTAAGCTTCATATATAAAGTTCTTCACTTTTATTAGAAAATGGCAACATGGTCTAATCTAAGTTTACAAGATAGTGCTTCCCCCCTTATAGAACAATTGACATTTTTTCATGATCATACTATAATAATTTTAACAATAATTACTATACTAGTTGGATATTTAATAGTAGCTTTATTTTTTAATAAATATATTAATCGTTATTTACTAGAAGGTCAAACAATTGAAGTAATTTGAACAGTTTTACCAGCTATTACTTTAGTTTTTATTGCTTTACCTTCTTTACGATTATTATATTTATTGGATGAAGTTAGAAACCCCTCAATTACATTAAAATCACTTGGCCATCAATGATATTGAAGTTATGAATATTCTGATTTCAAAAAACTTGAATTTGATTCATATATAATTCCAACAAATGAATTAGAAATTAATGGATTTCGATTATTAGATGTAGATAATCGAATTGTATTACCTTTCAATACTCAAATTCGAGTTTTAGTAACAGCAACAGATGTTATTCATTCATGAACTATTCCTGCTTTAGGAGTAAAAATTGATGCTACCCCAGGACGATTAAATCAATCTAATTTTTTTATAAACCGATCAGGACTATTTTACGGACAGTGTTCAGAAATTTGTGGAGCTAATCATAGATTTATACCTATTGTTATTGAAAGTGTTCCAACTAACACGTTTGTAAAATGAATCACTAAAATAAGTGAAAACTCATTAGATGACTGAAAGCAAGTATTGGTCTCTTAAACCACTTCATAGTAAATTAGCAACTACTTCTGATGAAAAGGGCTAATATACACTGATTTTATAATAAATTATTATATTTAAAATTAAATTTTAATTAAATATATTAAAATTTTATAAAATAAAACTATTTTAAGATAAAAGAATTAGTTAAAAATATAACATTAGAATGTCAAACTAAAATCATTAAATAATTAATATTCTTTAATTCCACAAATAGCCCCAATAAATTGATTATTTCTATATTTAATATTTACATTTATTTTTTTTTTATTTAATTTTTTAAATTACTACATATTTTTAATTAAAAATATTAAAGGAAATTTAAATAATAATTATATTAAAAAATTTTTAACTTGAAAATGATAACAAACTTATTTTCATCCTTTGATCCATCAACAAATATTTTAAATTTATCATTAAATTGAATAAGTACAATTATAGGTTTATTATTAATCCCAATAACTTATTGATTTATCCCTTCACGATTTAGTATTATTTGAATTAATATTTTATTAACTTTACATAAAGAATTTAAAACATTATTAGGACCATATAATCAAAAAGGAAGAACATTTATTTTTATTTCTTTGTTTTCATTTATTTTATTTAATAATTTTATAGGATTATTTCCCTATATTTATACAAGTTCAAGTCATATATCAATAACACTATCTTTAGCTTTACCTTTATGATTAAGATTTATATTATTTGGATGAATTAATAATACTCAACATATATTTGCTCATTTAGTCCCTCAAGGAACCCCTCCAGTTTTAATACCTTTTATAGTATGTATTGAATCAATTAGTAATATTATTCGACCAGGAACTTTAGCAGTCCGATTAGCAGCAAATATAATTGCCGGTCATTTATTATTAACTTTATTAGGAAACACTGGCCCTATAATAAATTCTTCATTAGTATCATTATTAATTATTGTACAAATTTTATTATTAACTTTAGAATTTGCAGTTTCAATCATTCAATCATATGTATTTGCGATTTTAAGAACACTTTATTCAAGAGAAGTAATTTAACCAATTAATGTCAACACATTCAAACCATCCTTATCATTTAGTAGATTACAGACCATGACCTTTAACAGGAGCATTGGGAGCAATAATAACAGTAAGAGGATTAGTAAAATGATTTCATCAATATAACATAAATCTTTTAATAATTGGAATATTAGTAACTATTTTAACAATAATTCAATGATGACGAGATATCACTCGAGAAGGAACTTTTCAAGGTCTTCACACTTATGTTGTTACAATAGGATTACGATGAGGGATAATTTTATTTATTACCTCTGAAGTATTCTTTTTTCTTTCTTTTTTTTGAGGATTTTTTCATAGAAGTTTATCTCCAGCAATTGAACTTGGAAATATATGACCTCCTGCTGGAATTGAAACTTTTAATCCTCTTCAAATTCCATTATTAAATACATTAATTTTATTAACTTCAGGAGTTACAGTTACATGAGCTCATCATAGTTTAATAGAAAATAATTATAATCAATCTTTACAAGGATTATTATTTACAGTACTATTAGGTATTTATTTTACAATTCTACAAGCATATGAATATATTGAATCTCCTTTTACAATTGCCGATTCAGTTTACGGATCAACTTTCTTTGTGGCAACAGGATTCCATGGTTTACATGTAATTATTGGAACTACTTTTTTACTTGTGTGTTTAATTCGTCATTATTTTAATCATTTTTCTTCAATCCATCATTTTGGATTTGAAGCTGCAGCATGATACTGACATTTTGTTGATGTAGTATGATTATTTTTATATATTTCAATTTACTGATGAGGTAGTTAATTAATTTATATAGTATAAAAAGTATATTTGACTTCCAATCAAATGGTCTAACTATTTTTAGTATAAATAATTTTTATTATTTTTATCATAAGAAGTATTATTATAATAATTTCAATAGTAGTAATATTTTTAGCTAATATTTTATCAAAAAAAACTTTTATAGACCGGGAAAAAAATTCCCCTTTTGAATGTGGATTTGACCCAAAAAATTCTGCTCGATTACCTTTTAGTTTACAATTCTTTTTAATTGCAGTAATTTTTTTAATTTTTGATGTAGAAATTGCTTTATTAATGCCTATAATTATAATTATAAAAATTACTAACTTAACATCTTGATTAATGGTAAGATTCTTTTTTTTATTTATTTTACTAATTGGTTTATATCATGAATGAAATCAAGGAGCTTTAAATTGAGCGAATTAGGATAATAGTTAAAAATAACATTTGATTTGCATTCAAAAAGTGTTGGATTACCAACTTATCTTAAAATAAGAAGTAAAGTATTACATTTAGTTTCGACCTAAAAATTTGGTATATTAAATACCCTTATTTATATTAATTGAAACCAAATAGAGGTATATCACTGTTAATGATATCATTGAATTTTTATTCCAATTAAAGAAATATGATGATCAAGAAAAAGCTGCTAACTTTTTTCTTTAGCGGTTAAATTCCGTTTATATTTCTAATTTATATAGTTTAATTTAAAACATTACATTTTCACTGTAAAAATAAAATATTCTATTTTTATAAATACTTAAAAATTTTAATAATTTCCTTGATATCTTCAATATCATGCTCTAAAAAATAAGCTATTTAAATAAATAAATATAAAAATTAATAATATTACCAATCATAAAATAATTAAAATTAAATAAATCTTTATATTATTATTTTGTAAAAATTGGAAAAAAATTGAATTTTTTTTTATATTTTCATACATTCCTTGTCCTCCAAAATATTCATTTCAACCTTGATCAAAACTTTTATATAAATTATAACTTATTACTAAAGGTATATAATTTATTGAAAAAGTTGAAATATTTGGTATAAATCATATAAAACCAAAAAAATATCTATATTGATAAAATTTTAAAGAATTACTTAATCATCTAAGAGAAAATTTAGATAATTCATATCCTAATCAAGCTCCAATGACACTAACAGTTAAAGCTAATGTTTTTAACTCAATAGGTAAACAAATTATAACAGGAGTTGGAAAAATAAATCATCTTAATATTCTTCCTATAAAAATTACAGAAATTAATATCATTAATATACTTTTTAATATAATTCAACCTTCATCATTTAATGAATGAAAAGAATAAAAATTAAAATCACCAGTAATAGAATAATAACATAAACGAAAAGAATAACAAACAGTTAATCCTGTAGAAATAAAAAATAAAAAAAAAATAAATATATTTACAAAATCTATACAGACAATTTCTAAAATTAAATCCTTAGAATAAAATCCAGCCAAAAAAGGTATCCCACATAAAGCTAAATTAGATACATTTATACAAATACAAGTAAGAGGTATTTGAACTATTAAATTTCCCATAAAACGAATATCTTGTATATCTTTTAAATTATGAATAATAGCCCCAGCACATATAAATAATAAAGCTTTAAATAATGCATGAGTTAATAAATGAAAAAAGGCTAATTTATAATTTCCTATAGATAAAATTCTTATTATTAAACCTAATTGACTTAAAGTTGATAAAGCAATAATTTTTTTTAAATCAAATTCAAAATTAGCTCCTAATCCTGCTATAAATATAGTTAAAGTAGCAATTAATAATAAAAATAAACATAAATTTTCATTTAAAATTACATTAAATCGAATTAATAAATAAATTCCAGCTGTAACTAAAGTAGAAGAATGAACTAATGCAGAAACTGGTGTAGGAGCTGCTATAGCAGCAGGTAATCATGAAGAAAAAGGAATTTGAGCACTTTTAGTTATTGCCGCTACCATTACTAATAATCCAATAATTTGTATATATAAATCATTTTTTATATAATCTATATAAAAAATATAATTTCATCTTCCATAATTTAACATTCATGAAATGGCAATTAATAATATTACATCTCCAATTCGATTTATTAATGCTGTTAATATTCCAGCATTATAAGATTTCACATTCTGATAATAAATTACTAAACAATATGAAACTAAACCTAACCCATCTCATCCTAATAAAATAGAAATTAAATTAGGACTAATAATTAATAATATTATAGAAAAAACAAATATTAAAACTAGTATAATAAATCGATTAATATTTAAATCCCCTTCTATATACTGATCTCTATAAAAAATTACTATAGAAGAAATAAATAAAACAAAACTTATAAATATTAGAGATATTCAATCAAATAATACTCTTATAACAATTGAACTAGAATTTAAACTTAATAATTCCCATTCAATAAAAATTGTAAAATCTAATAATAAAAATTTTAAACTTAAACAAAACAATCTTATTCTAATTATAAATAAACTAACAGAACTGATAATACAAATTGAAATAATATTAATGATCTAAGATAAGATTTATACTTATATATTTGACATCACAAATCAAAATTTTGATTAAATTACTTAAATTTAAATTCATAATATAAAAAAATTTCTTTTAATAATCAATAAATTTAAAGGAAATCAATGTAAAAATAACAATAAATATTCACGAATATATCCCGAAGAACAAGCAAATTTACCTGAATAAATCTTTCCATGTTGACTATATGAATATAAATATAAAGTATATACAGCTCTAAAAAAAGATAAAAATATTAGAACAAAAATTGATACTCAAGTTCAAGAAATTAATCTATTTAATAATCTAATTTCCCCTATTAAATTTATTGAAGGAGGTGCAGCTATATTAGAAGATCTTAATAAAAATCATCATAAAGTTATACTAGGTATTAAATTTATTAACCCCTTATTTATAAATATTCTACGACTATTTATTCGTTCATAAGAAATATTTGCTAAACAAAATAAACCTGAAGAACATAAACCATGAGCAATTATTATTATATAAGAACCGCAAAATCCTCAATAATTAAAAGTCATAATCCCCCCTAAAACCAGCCCTATGTGAGCAACAGAAGAATAAGCAATTAATAATTTAAGATCTGTTTGTCGTAAACAAATTAAACTCACTAATATTCCTCCAACTAAACTAATTCTTACAAATAAAGTAGATATAGATATACCAATAAATAAAAATATTCTTAATACACGTAATAATCCATAACCCCCTAATTTCAATATAATTCCAGCTAAAATTATTGAACCTGAAACTGGAGCTTCAACATGAGCTTTAGGTAATCATAAATGAACTATATATATAGGTATTTTAACTAAAAAAGCAAAAATTATACAAATATATATATATATATTAAAATAATATAAATTATTAAAAAAAAAAAAATCTAATGTTATATAATTATTATAATAATAAAAAATTCCAATTAATATAGGTAAAGAAGCAAACAAAGTATAAAATAATAAATAAACCCCCGCCTGTAATCGTTCTGGTTGATACCCCCAGCCTATAATTAAAATTAAAGTAGGAATTAAACTACATTCAAAAAAAAAATAAAATAAAAATAAATTTATAGAGCTAAATGTACAATATAAAAATAATAATAATATTAACAATATAAATAAAAAAAAATTTATAAAAAAATTCTTTTTATTAATAGATTCTCTTGCTATAATTATTAAAGAACAAATTCAAAAACTCAATAAAATTAACCCAAAAGATAATAAATCAGACCCAAAAAAATATCTAATATTTATTCATAAATAATTAAATCTTCCTATTATTATAAATATAAAACTTATAATAAAATATATTGATTGATTTAATCAAAAACTATTTTTTTTAAAACATAAAGGAATTATAAATAATATTATAAATAAAAATTTTAACATAATATATTTATTGAAAAAAAAAAATCATTTCCATGAGTTCGAATTAAAGAAACTAAAATAGATAATCCTAAAACACTTTCACATACACAAAAAGTTAAAAATAATATACTAAAATAATATTCATAACTAAATATAGATAAATAAATAAATATTAATATATACAAAGATAAAATAATAAATTCTAAACTTAATAACATTAAAAGTAAATGTTTTCGTTTAGAAGAAAACACTATTATACCTGTAAAAAATATAAAAATAAAAACTAAAACATTTAACATATAAATAATAAGTTTTAATAATTTAATTAAAAATATTGGTCTTGTAAATCAAATATAAGAAATATTCTTTTAAAACTTCAGAGAAAAAAGTAATCTTTTATCATTAATCTCCAAAATTAATATTTTTAATAAACTATTCTCTGTATTTATTATTTATTATTATTATTAAGATTAACAATAACAATTACATTTATATTTTTAAATCACCCTATATCAATAGGTTTAATTTTATTAATTCAAACCTTATTAATTTCATTAATATCAGGGATATATTCATATTCTTATTGATTTTCATATATTTTATTCTTAGTAATAATTGGAGGAATACTTGTATTATTTATTTATATAACAAGATTAGCTTCAAATGAAATATTTAATTTTTCAATAAAAATATCTACTTTTATTATAATCATAATTTCAATCTTATTAATATCTTATTTTTTTATTGATTATATATATATAAACCCTTTATTTAAAAATTCTAATATAATAGAAATAATTAATGATATATTAATATTAAAAAATGAAAATTTAATTAGATTAAATATAATTTATAATACACCTAATAATATAATTACATTAATATTAGTAAATTATTTATTTTTAACATTAATTGCAGTAGTAAAAATTACTGATATTAATTATGGACCATTACGACAAAAATTTTAATGAATAAACCTATACGAATTAATCACCCCTTATTTAAAATTGTTAATGGAGCATTAATTGATTTACCTAGCCCAACTAATATCTCATTATGATGAAATTTTGGGTCATTATTAGGATTATGTTTAGTAATTCAAATTGCAACAGGACTATTTTTATCTATACATTATACCGCAAATATTGACAGAGCTTTTAATAGAATTAGCCATATTTGTCGTGACGTAAGTTATGGTTGACTTTTACGAACTCTTCATGCTAATGGAGCTTCATTTTTTTTTATTTGTATTTACCTTCATATTGGTCGAGGAATATACTATGGATCTTATAAATTTACTCATACATGAATAGTAGGAGTAATTATTTTATTTCTAGTGATAGGAACTGCTTTTATAGGATATGTTCTCCCTTGGGGACAAATATCATTTTGAGGAGCAACAGTAATTACAAATTTATTATCAGCTATCCCATATTTAGGAACTATATTAGTACAATGAGTTTGAGGAGGATTTGCTGTTGATAATGCAACTTTAACCCGATTTTTTACCATTCATTTTTTATTACCTTTTATTGTTTCTGCAATAGTAATAATTCATTTATTATTTTTACATCAAACAGGTTCAAATAACCCTTTAGGTTTAAATAGAAATATTGATAAAATTCCTTTTCATCCTTACTTTTCATTTAAGGATTTAATAGGATTTATTTTATTATTAAGAACATTAACAATTCTTACTTTATTAAATCCCTATTATTTAGGAGATCCAGATAATTTTACACCAGCAAATCCATTAGTTACCCCTGTTCATATTCAACCAGAATGATATTTTTTATTTGCTTATGCTATTCTACGTTCTATTCCTAATAAATTAGGGGGAGTAATTGCCTTAGTTATATCAATTTTAATTCTAATAATTTTACCATTTTATAGAATAAGAAATTTTCAAAGTTTAAAATTCTATCCTATTAATCAAATTTTATTTTGATTTTTTCTTATTATTGTAATCTTATTAACATGAATTGGAATACGACCAGTTGAAGACCCTTATATTTTAACAGGACAAATTTTAACAGTATTGTATTTTATTTATTTTATTATTAATCCTTTAATCATAAAAATATGAGATAATTTATTATATAATTAGTTAATGAACTTGATATAAGTATATGTTTTGAAAACATAATAAAGATGTTAAACCTTCTATTAACTTTTACTAAAAATAATTCACTAAATTAATAAAGAAAAATATAATATTTTTAAACCTATATACAAAAATAAATAATTTAATGATAAAGGTAAAAATCTTTTTCAAGCTAAATACATTAATTTATCATATCGATATCGAGGTAGAGTTCCCCGTACTCAAATAAATGAAAAAGCTAAAAAAACAACCTTTAAAAAAAATAAAATTGATATTAAATCTCTCCCTAAAAATATTACACAAAATAATATTCTTATAAATAAAATTCTTGAATATTCAGATAAAAAAATTAAAGCAAATCCCCCTCTTCTATATTCAACATTAAATCCTGAAACTAACTCAGATTCCCCCTCAGCAAAATCAAAAGGAGTACGATTAGTTTCAGCTAATCTAGATACAAATCAAACAAACCCTAATGGTAAAGATAAAAAAATTATTCAAACAAATTTTTGATATTGTATAAATTCTATCAGACTAAAACTTTCAATTAAAACTATAAAAGATATTAAAATTAAAGCTAATCTAACTTCATAAGAAATAGTTTGAGCAACAGCCCGTAATCCCCCTAATAAAGAATAACTTGAATTAGAAGATCACCCTGCAATTATTACAGTATAAACCCCTAAACTAGTACAAGCTAAAAAAAATAACATACCCAATCTAAAAGAAAATAAAATTAAAAAATAAGGAATAATAGCTCATAATAATAAAGAAAGAAATAATCTTATAATAGGAGAATAATAATATATAATATAATTAGATAATAAAGGATAAGTTTGTTCCTTAGAAAATAACTTAATTGCATCACAAAAAGGTTGAGGAATTCCTATAAATCCTACTTTATTAGGTCCTTTTCGAATTTGAATATAACCTAATACTTTTCGTTCTAAAAGAGTTAAAAATGCAACCCCAACTAAAACACAAATAATTAATAATAATATACAAACTAAAGAAAAAATTAAATCTATATAAAACAAGTATTATTTGTAAAATAATTACATATATGAATTCTAAATTCATTGCACTAATCTGCCAAAATAATAATAATATTCAAAAATATAAATATAAATATATTAAATATTTGGTCCTTTCGTACTAAAATATTTTAATTTAATAAAGATAGAAACCGACCTGGCTTACGCCGGTCTGAACTCAGATCATGTAAAGATTTAATGGTCGAACAGACCAAAAATTTAAACTTCTACACCTAAACTAATCTTTAATCCAACATCGAGGTCGCAAACTTTTTTATCGATATGAACTCTCTAAAAAAATTACGCTGTTATCCCTAAGGTAACTTAATCTTATAATCATTAAAAATGGATCATTTATTTCATAAATTAATGTAAATAAAAAAAAAGAATTTCTTTAATCTTCCTATTACCCCAATAAAATAATTATATTAATAAAACCTAAATTAATCTTAATTAATTATATTAAATAAATTATAAAGCTCTATAGGGTCTTCTCGTCTTTTATTAATATTTAAGCTTTTTAACTTAAAAATTAAATTCTAATTTAAATTAAATAGAGACAGATTTTACTTCGTCCAGCCTTTCATACGAGCTTTTAATTAAAAAACTAATGATTATGCTACCTTTGCACAGTCAAAATACTGCGGCCATTTAAAAATTTCAGTGGGCAGACTAGACTTTATATATATATCAAAAAGACATGTTTTTGTTAAACAGGCGAGTAAAATTTTTGCCGAATTCCTTTAAATAATCTTTTTTATATTATTATTTAAATATTTAAAATATATACTAATTCTATCATTATATCTAATTTTAGAACATTAAAAATTATTTATTTATAAAAAATTTAAAGTTATATAAAATAATATTTTAATATTAAATTAATTATAACAAATTATTATTGATAGATATTTCTAAACTTACATTTTTTAAAATTATTACTTAACTTATAAATTTTTAATTAAAAGCTCATCCCTTTAATTATTAATATTAAAATTTAATAAATTAATAAATTAACTTATTAAAATTAAAATATCTGAATTAAATTCATTTCTAAATAAACTAGATATTTTTAAGAACGAATAACGTTTCATTACTAATAAAATATTTTAAATAGTTTTTTTACAATAAAAAAAATATTTTATTAGCTCTCTTAAAATCGAGAAAATTAAAATAATTAATATTTATTTAATAAACCCTGATACACAAGGTACAAAAACTAAATTCTACTTTTAAATAATTTATAGATTATTTCAATTATCTTTTACAATACAAATAAACTATAATTAACAAAATTTTTTCTATAAAATATACTTAAAAAATAAATTAATAAAATTATTTTTATTAAACAAAAAAAAAATAAACATTTAATAATAAATTTTTAATTTCAAATTATATTGATTTGCACAACAACTTTTTAATGTAAATAAAATGCTTTACTAAAACAAGCTCTAATTTGTTCATTCTAGATACACTTTCCAGTACATCTACTATGTTACGACTTATCTTACCTTATAATAAGAGCGACGGGCGATATGTACATATTTTAGAGCTAAAATCATAAAATTTAATTAAATTTTATTACTATTAAATCCACCTTCATAAAGTTTATTCTTACTTTAATCCATATAAATAAATTTATTGTAACCCATTTCTTCTTAGATATATACTGCACCTTGATCTGATATATTTTTTAATTTAAAATATTAAAAATTTATTTTCTGCTAAAATTTTCTAATAACGACGGTATACAAATTTATAAAATAAGTAAAGTTAATCGTGGATTATCAATTACAGAACAGGTTCCTCTAAATAGACTAAAATACCGCCAAAATCTTTAAATTTCAAGAACATAACTAATACTACTTAAGTAAAACTTTTTACATTTAAAATAATAGGGTATCTAATCCTAGTTTAAATATAAATTTCATAATAATAAAAACTTCTTTATAAATTAATTTAATACTTAAAATTTCACCTAATAAATACTATTTTAATTTATCAATAATTCATATAATTATTTACTAATAAAATTCATTTATATCTTTTGTATAACCGCAACTGCTGGCACAAAATTTGTTAATATTAAAATTTATTTCTAATTCTTAATTTCTTAAATTATTAAAATTAAATACTGCGAATAAATTATTCTAATTAAATTTTTAAAATTTAACTAATATCCTACAAAAATTTACATGTAAAAAAAAAATTAAATAAATCTTTAAACTAGAATTAAACTTTATTTTTAAAAATATAAAATAAATTTAATTTAAAATATTCAATATAATAAATCAAAATAAAAAAAATATTTACAAAAAAAATAATTTATTTATTAGATTAAATATGATAAATAATTTTGTTAAAAAAATTAAAGATTATCAAAAATTATAATAAATTAAAATATTATATAATATATTAATTACTTAAATTTTTTTTTACAAAAAAAAATATTATTTTTTTGAATGGAAAACTATAAGAAAAATTCTATTAAAAATACAAATAAATTTTTATAAACTATTGATTTACATTTAATCAATAAAAAAAAAACAAGATTTTTTTCGAAAAAAAAGATATCCCTCCCTATACTAATCGAAATCATTAAAATTTATACTATCGTTCAGTAGATTTTAATCAATTTCGACAAATTAAATATATATTATAATTAAAATATAAATATAATTTAATTTTATGACATCTAATAATAAAAAATATTAGACAATAAATATTAATTGATAATATTTATTAATCAATTCAAAAATTGATTGTCATAAAAAGCTTTAATATATTAATAAAAATTATTAATACATTAAACATAAAATTATTTCTGCCCAAATAAAATTTTTTAAACTTTATATTTATAAAAATAAGCTTTAATTAAAATTAAATTTAATAATAAAATTCTATAAAGTTAAATAAAAATTAATAATATTTCTCTTAGAAAACAAATAATTAATAATAATTTATTTAATAAATATAAAATAAAATATTTATATATTTTAAACATAATATATAATTATCTCAATAAATTTAATTATATATTAATACATATAAATATATATAAAAAGTTTTTTTTTTTTTTCAATAAATATTTATATATATATAAATTTATATATATATATAAAATTAATAATATATATATATTATACATGTATATATTAATATATAATAAATTTCTTTCATAATTAATATATTAATTAAATTAAAATATATTTTTATATTTTAATTTAATTAATATTATTCTTCTTTATTTTAAATAAATAATATATCATTTATTATATTTATAAATCAATTATATATTTATAAATGTATATACATATTACCGACACTAATAAATTTTGAATAATTCTTATTATGGATCTTCAAAGTAAAACTTTTTTAATTAATATAGTTCATTATATTATAAAATCATTACTTAATTAATCTAATATAATAAATTATTATATATTAATTTAATTATTATTAATTAATATATTAATATATACGTAAAAATACCTAACACTCATTATATTATATATATATATATTAAATATTTATTATATAATATATCAATATTGATTATTGTAATATTAAATTTTTATTGACCAAAATTTCTAAGTTGTAAAAAAAAATAGAATGGGAATCGATCTCTCCTCAAAACAGGTGAAATGCAAAAACTGAAAAGTTAAAAACATTTACGAGAATTTAGGCTATTTTTTTACCCCCTTTCAATAGGATTTAAAACTTGTCAACTGTTCTTGCTAAGATTTCATCATTTTTTTTAGTAAGATAATTTTTAAAAATTTTTTGGGGTAAGGAAATAAATTATACTGACTTTTAAAATTTATTTTGTATAAATAAATATTAAAAAAAAGATTA